TAAAGGAAAACTTTTTTTAATCGATTTTGGCTCTTGTTTACCCCATAGAGATATTGAATAGAAGGAATTTCCTTTTTTGCCACTGTAATTTTGAAAACGAACGTTTAAATGTCCTTCAAAAGTAAGTAAATAAATCCGAAACATATAAAATGCAGTTAATCCGGCTGTGAAAGAAGCAATTATTGCGAAAATCGGTGAATATAACCAACTATCATTAAGAATTTCATCTTTGGACCAAAAACAAGCAAGAGGTGGAATACCACAAAGGGAAAGTGTACCTAATAAAAAAGCAGTTTTTGTAATTGGCACGTGCTTTCTTAACCCGCCCATAAGAGCCATATTCTGGCTTTTATCTGGAGCGTATCCAACAAGAGCTTCCATTGAATGAATAATTGATCCGGATCCTAAAAACAACAAGGCTTTCGAATAAGCATGAGTAATCAAATGAAATAAAGCGGCTCGATAAGACCCCATACCTAGAGCTAACATCATATAACCCAATTGAGACATTGTAGAATAGGCTAAACTTTTCTTAATATCTTTTTGAGCAAGCGCTAAAGTGGCTCCTAATAATACTGTTATTATACCTATAAAAGATATTAGATTCATTATGTACGGTATCGCTATGAAAAGTGGAAGAAGACGAGCTACAAGAAAAATTCCCGCTGCTACCATAGTAGCGGCGTGGATAAGAGCCGAAATGGGAGTAGGCCCTTCCATGGCATCAGGTAACCATACATGAAGGGGAAATTGTGCGGATTTTGCAACTGCGCCGCCAAATAATAGAAAGGCACACAAAGTAACAAATAAAAAGTTAACCTCCTTATTATAAATCAAGTTATTGAATATTTCGAACAAATCCCGAAATTCGAAACTGCCCGTTGTCCAATAAAGACCTAAGATTCCTAATAATAAACCAAAATCCCCTACACGATTAGTTACAAAGGCTTTTTGACAAGCACTTGCCGCACTAGGTCGTGTGAACCAAAACCCTATTAATAGATAAGAACACATCCCAACCAATTCCCAAAAAATATAAATTTGTATCAAATTCGAACTTGTAACTAATCCCAACATTGAAGTATTGAAAAAACTCATATAAGCAAAAAATCTCAAATATCCTTGATCATGAGACATATAATTGTCGCTATAAAAAAGAACCAGAATTCCAACTGTGGTGATTAATATTGACATAATAGAAGTAAGCGGATCAATAAAGTGTCCCAACTCGAAAGAAAAATCATTATTGATGGTCCAAGACCATATGTATTGATAGATAGAACCCCTATTTATTTGCTGAATAGATAGATCGACCGAAAAAATCATAACTATACTTAACAAAAAAATACTAGGAAAAGCCCAAATACGGCGAAGATTTTTTGTTGCCGTTGGAAAAAGTAGAAGTCCCACTCCTATTAACATAGGAACTGGAAGCGGAACGAAAGGTATGATCCAAGAATATTGATATGTATGTTCCATAAAAATAATAATTTTTTTATTCTTAATTAATTGTTTCTGATTCACCGGTTCTTATCTCTTTTAAAAGAGATTACTAAAGTATTAAAAAAGCAACTGAAACTAAAATGGAATTTTCTATTCGTAGTTAGTTTGAACCTTTCTCAACTACTTAAAAAATTTTCAAAGTGAAAAATAACGAATTATTTTATACTAAGTTTATACTAAGTCAGATTTTTAGGAAAATGTAGCAGCAAATTCCAACTTCCATTATTATTCCCTATTACAAAAATTTATGGACATATATCAAGACTAAAAAATTGGACAAAAAAAAAGAAGTACTTTATTTTGATATCAATCATAGGATGTCCCATAACCTTGCCAAATAAAAAAAGAACTAGGTATTTTTTTTTGTTTATTCAGAATAATTAACGAGTTTAATTCGGGACTGATTGATTATGTTCTATTCTAATAAATGGCATTTAATAACCAATTACTAGAAAAGAAAAAAGAAAAAGATTCAAGTTTTTTATTAGGTAGGTTTATTAGGTAGGTAAGGGTTCTTAAGCTTGTTCGATATGTATTTTTTATGTACAAATGTAACATCCCAAAAAGAGACATAGATAGAAAGGTATCACAAATAACTCCGAAATACAAATTATTTTGCCTCAGATATTGTATGGAATAGGAATTGAAAAAAAAAAATGATTTGTTTTAAACAATAGATGTCTTTCACATCCAATTTTTGCAATGAATAACTTTTTATTTTTTGAATGGCAGTTCCAAAAAAACGTAGTTCTATATTAAAAAAACGTATTCGTAAAAATATTTGGAAAAAAAGGGGATATTGGGCAGCGCTGAAAGCTTTTTCGTTAGCGAAATCCCTTTCGACCGGGAATTCAAAAAGTTTTTTGTACGACAAATAATTAATAAAAAAATAATTAATAAAACATTGGAATAATTGGAATCCGCATCCACCTGACTCCAAAAACGAGCCAATTTAGTTTCGAATTTCGATTCCATTTTTGAATATAGAATAGAAAAAGTAAGTAATAAAAATATAGAATAGAAAAAGTAAGTAATAAATAATGATTTCCATTCCCTACTGTTTTGAACCAATGGATTTGGCTACTGAATTGGTACTTTTTTTTTATTTGAAAAAAAAAGAATAAAAGGTTGAGAGTTTTGCCTTTATTTGTATTTGAATATTCTTTTCATTCCCGGGATGGGGATTCTTAATTTCCCCATCACCCACCCACTTATAAATAAGACAATAATAAAGGTTTTGTCTTTTCTTTTTTTTTTTATATTTCTCCTTTTCTATTTCAATTTATGCTATAGAATAGCATAAATTGAAATCTTTAGACAAAAACAATGAGTTGTTGAAACTAATTATTAATTCTACTTTTTTTTTTAACTTTCTGAATCATCACTCGCCATTTCGGCGTATTTCTAATTTCTATACGAATAGTATGCAATTTATAAGTAATAAAAAAATCCTATGTTTGAAAGGGAGGATCAATCTAAAAATATCGATTTTTAGAATTCGGATTTAGAAATAAATTTTTGAAGTAGGACAATAGAAATCGAAATTCTTTTATATAATATGTCTAGCTCAATACCTAATTGGTTTGATAAACCCTAAGACAAATTCATACTGAAAAAAACCTAACGATTATCACAAGACAAAAGTTATGCAAATTAAATAATTTTTTTTTGAATTATTGGATATTATGCTTAAATTGTGATCGTGATCCATAAAAAAGAAAAAGAATATGTTATTATTTATTATTAAGTTTTTATTATTAAGTTAAATAAAACTGAAACCTTAAATAACTAAATAAAACGATAAAAAAGAGACTGTTTCAATCTCTATTGAAACGGGTTTTTATTCATCAATTGAATGCTTCCTAAAAATAAAAAGTATTTCATTGAAACTTTCTCTTTCACTTTCAATCTCGACGATTAAAAAAAAAGAAGTTATTATTTTTTCTAGCAAGCCGCTATGGTGAAATCGGTAGACACGCTGCTCTTAGGAAGCAGTGCTAGAGCATCTCGGTTCGAATCCGAGTGGCGGCATAACATCTTCTAAAAGATATATAAAAAGCCCTATAATGAATTGAATTTCCGATTTCCATTCCGTATACTCGAGAGACTTTCACTTTTTACTTTTAATTTCATTTTTTATTTATGATATTTTCAACTTTAGAACATATATTAACTCATATATCATTTTCGGTCATTTCAATTGGAATTACAATTCATTTAATAACCTTATTAGTCGATGAAATCGTAGGACTATATGATTCATCAGAAAAGGGGATGATAGCTACCCTTTTCTGTCTAACAGGATTATTAGTAATTCGTTGGATTTATTCGGGGCATTTCCCATTAAGTGATTTATATGAATCATTAATCTTTCTGTCATGGAGTTTCTCCATTATTCATAGGATTTTAAAACATAAAAATCATTTAAGCGCAATAACCGCGCCAAGTGCTATTTTTACCCAAGGCTTTGCAACTTCGTGTTTGTTAACCAAAATGCATCAATCCGGAATATTAGTGCCCGCTCTACAAGTTCAGTGGTTAATGATGCACGTAAGTATGATGGTATTCGGCTATGCAGCTCTTTTATGCGGATCATTATTATCCACAGCTCTTCTAGTCATTACATTTCGAAAAGTGATAAGGATTTTTGGTAAAAGCAATAATTTATTAAATGGAACTGTAACTGAGTCATTTTCCTTCGGTGAAATACAATACATGAATGCAAAAACCAATGTTTTACTAAATACTTATTTTTTTTCTGCTAGAAATTATTACAGGTATCAATTGATTCAACAATTGGATCGTTGGAGTTATCATATTATTAGTCTAGGATTTATCTTTTTAACCATAGGTATTCTTTCAGGCGCAGTATGGGCTAATGAGGCATGGGGATCATATTGGAATTGGGATCCAAAGGAAACTTGGGCATTTATTACTTGGACTATATTCGGGATTTATTTCCATACTCGAACAAATAAAAAATCGGAAGGTTTTAATTCCGCAATTGTGGCTTCTATGGGCTTTGTTATAATTTGGATATGTTATTTCGGGGTCAATCTATTAGGAATAGGGTTACATAGTTATGGTTCATTTAATTAACAATTCACATCTAATTGAATTGCAAATTGAAGAAAAGAAAGGTCCTGATGAAGACAAACATAGGACAGCGCATATATAGAAACGAAACTGAGTGGAAACCGCCGAGAACCTTTTGAATCAAGTAGTGGAGTGATTCAAAAGGTTCTCACAAACGTCAAAGGGGTTTGGTTACAATTCCAATTTCTTTTTTCTTTTTTTATTCATGAAAATTCTCTATAAAAAAATTAGATAGAATAGCTTCGACCTTGTCCACTGATAGTGACAGAACGAAATCCGGATAAATACCAATACCAAGTACGGGTAGAAGAATAGAGATCAAAACAAATAATTCCCGTGGTCCAGAATCAAAAAAATAAGAGTTTACGCCATTAAATAGCTTGTACCCATAAAACATTTGCCGTAACATAGATAATGAATAAATAGGAGTTAATATCATTCCAATTGCCATTACAAAAGTAATCAGTATTTTTGCTATTAAAAAATATTTTTGGCTAGTAATTATTCCAAAAAAGACTATCAATTCCGCAACAAAACCACTCATGCCCGGTAATGCAAGGGAAGCCATTGATAAGATACTAAATAGCGTGAATATCTTTGGAATTGGTATAGCCAGCCCGCCCATTTCGTCCAGATAACCATGACGTATTCTATCATAACTCGTTCCTGCTAAGAAAAAAAGTGCAGCGCTAATAAACCCATGAGAAATTATTTGTAAAATGGCTCCGCTGAGTCCTGTATCAGTTATCGAGCCAATTCCTATAATTATGAAACCCATATGAGATACAGAGGAATAGGCGATTCTTTTTTTTAAATTGCGTTGGCCAGGAGATGTTAAAGCTGCATAAATTATTTGCATTGTACCTACTATGATTAACCAGGGAGAAAATAGAGAATGAGCATGCGGTAATAGTTCCATATTGATCCGAACCAAGCCATATGCTCCCATTTTTAATAAGATTCCGGCCAGAAGCATACAAGTACTGTAATGGGCCTCCCCATGGGTGTCTGGTAACCATGTATGTAAGGGTATAATCGGTGATTTGACAGCAAAAGCAATAAGAAATCCAATATAGAATAGTATTTCCAGTGCCACGGGATATGATCGATTAGCTAATATTTCCAAATTTAATGTTGGTTCATTGGAACCATATAAACCGATACCCAAAACTCCTATTAATAGAAAAACGGAACCTCCTGCAGTGTACAAAATAAACTTTGTAGCTGAATAAAGACGTTTCTTTCCACCCCATGCTGATAGAAGTAGATAAACAGGAATTAATTCTAATTCCCACATGATGAAAAAAAGTAAAAGGTCACGAGAAGCAAATGATCCTATTTGACCGCTATACATTGCTAACATCAGGAAATAGAATAATCGGGAATTCCGAGTAACTGGCCAAGCCGCTAACGTAGCTAAAGTGGTGATAAATCCCGTCAATAAAATGGGTCCTAGGGAAAGTCCATCTATTCCCAATCTCCAGTAAAAACCAAAAAAATCGATCCATTTATAATCCTCTGCGAGTTGTATTAATGGATCGTCCAATTCGAAATGATAACAGAAGGCATAGGTCGTTAGAAGGAGTTCTAGCACGCATATATATATAGTATACCCCCTAGTCACCTTATTTCCTCTATGAGGGAGAAAGAAAATGAAAAAACCCGTGGCTATCGGAAAAACTACAATTATTGTTAACCAAGGAAAAAAGTTCGTGGTAAAGGCAAGATACACTCGAACCAGACAAAACCGTGCTCGAAAAATAGAATATATATTCTTATTTTTTTTTTATTTTTCGAGTACGGGTTTTTGTCGGTAATCAGTAAGTAAAAAAAAATGTATTCAAAATAGATTCAAGTGGGGTTTTGGGGAACGTATCAATATCAATAAGCTAGACCCATGCTTCGAGTTGTTTCATGCCATAAATAAACTCGAACACTCAAGAAATCCGTTGGACAGGCGGATTCACATCTCTTACAACCAACACAATCCTCCGTTCTTGGAGCAGAAGCAATTTGTTTAGCTTTACACCCGTCCCAAGGTATCATTTCTAATACATCCGTGGGACATGCTCGGACACATTGAGTACACCCTATACATGTATCATAAATCTTTACTGAATGTGACATTGAATCTATCAATCTCTGAATTCATAAATTTTGATCTAGTAATTTTGGAAATGAAGCATATATTGAAACACCAGATCAATCAATGATTTACCAGAATTTTGGAATCAATCCATTTCTGGATCAACTGATAAGAGGGAACAAAGATACTTTGATTTTTTACGTTTTCGCCAATATGATCGAGGTTAGGACGTATTATAGATGCTAATTCGAATTGATGAATATTCTGATTTTGAAATACTATTTTATTTATTCAACAAAGTCGATTGATTGATACGAATCGATTTTCTGTTACGATAAATTGACGAAACAATAGCTGATCCGATAGCTGCTTCAGCGGCTGCAATAGCTATAACAAAAATTGAGAAAATATCTCCTTTTAATTGCCTACTATCAAAAAAATCAGAAAATGTTACAAAATTTATATTAACCGCATTTAGTATAAGTTCAAGACACATCAGGGCCCGGACAATATTTCGGCTCGTGATCAATCCATAGATACCAATAGAAAATAAATAAGCACTCAAAATAAGTACATGCTCGAGCATCATTGACCAACTCCGTACCAATTTCACTTCATTTCAATATGAACAATAAGTCAAGTGATTTGATTGCTTATAATCTAACAAGTATAGAACAAAAGAATATATTGCTAATAGATCGAATCAAAAAACTTCTATTTGATTTATACATGAAACAGTATTCAAATAGAATTGAAGGCAAATAGATGTGATAACACAGAAAAGTTGAATTTGGATTGCTGTTGCTAGTTATAAAGATTTTTTACTGACGAGCTACGGCAATTGCACCTATCAAAGCAACTAAAAGAATTATCGAAATGAGTTCAAATGGAAGAAAAAAGTCGGTTGATAAATGAATTCCAATTTGTTGACTATTACTTATCAAATCTTGCTCTATAATCTGGTTGGATCGTGTAGTCCAAATAATCCCGTACCACGACGTATCTAGAATAGTAGTGAGTAAGGACAAAAAAATACTTGTACAAACCAGAGAAGTAACTCCATCCCCAATAGTCAAAAGATTCAAATGAAAATCGTTGGAATAGTCTGAACCTTTCATGAACATTACAGCAAATATGATTAAAACATTTACAGCTCCTACATAAATAAGGAGCTGTGCAGCAGCTACAAAAGGCGAATTTGATAGAATATATAATAAGGATATACAAACAAGAACGAATCCCAATGAAAAGGCAGAATAAATCGGGTTGGTAAGTAATACCACTCCCAGACCTCCTAATATAAGACCCAATCCTAGAAAAACGAAAAGAAAATCATGTATTGGTCCAGCCAAATCCATTATATTAAAATAAGAGATAAATAAATCGAAATGTTTTTTCATGACCTTATTGAACCGACCAGGCAATTTTTTTTTATGAGGCATTCCCGATTGAATTCAATTCAAATCTAATAGGTGTGAATTAATGCGGGTACATTTATTGGATCAATTTCGTTCTTTTCTTTATTGGAAATGGCAGTTGGAAATTGAAAGTCTATATTTCGAAAAAATTGTGGATATATTAACAGACTTTCAATCCAAATTAATTTGTACTTCTCATAATCCAAATCCAATCTATAGTTGGGATTTGTACCAAACAAAGAGAAAGACCTTGTTCCTTTATACCAACACGGAACCCTAGTAATTTCCAATAATAAAGAGATTTACCCGTTTTTTCTTTGAGACGAATTCAAAACGGTTCGAATTGTAAAATCGTCAATTACTGACATTGGTAAACGACCTAAAGCAATTTGATTGTAATTCAATTCGTGACGGTCGTAAGTAGCAAGTTCATATTCTTCAGTCATTGATAAACAATTTGTTGGACAATACTCAACGCAGTTACCACAAAAAATACAAATTCCGAAATCAATACTGTAATTAAGCAATCGTTTCTTTCGAATATCAGTTTCCAATTTCCAATCAACAACAGGCAGATCTATAGGACATACACGAACACATACTTCACAAGCAATACATTTATCAAATTCAAAATGGATTCGACCGCGGAAACGCTCCGATGTTATTAATTTTTCATAAGGATATTGAATAGTTACAGGGAAACGATTTGCTTGGGATAAGGTAATCATGAAACTTTGACCAATGTACCTTGCAGCTCGTACTGTTTGTTGACCATAATTCATGAACCCAGTTACCATAGGGAACATATCGGGAATATCTATGAATAAATTTTTTCTTTCTCTTGTTTGAGGTAAGTCGTGAATATAGTATCCTTTTTTTTTGTTTACAGTGAAAGGAGTTGGGAAGAGGTTGTTAATAATAGATTACCGAGAGAAATAGGTAAAAGAAATTTCCAGCCAAGATTTAATAATTGGTCCATTCTTAGTCTAGGTAAAGTCCATCTTGTTGTGATAGAAATGAACAAGAACAAATAGGTTTTAGCTAATGTAATAAAGATACCAATTGTCGTTCCAAAGATTCCATCCCCTTTATTTATTTCAAATAACTCAGGAACAAATATGTACGGAATTGAAAGATTCCAACCGCCCAAGTAAAGAACTGTTACAAATAATGAGGAAACTAATAAATTTAGATAGGAAGCAACGTAAAATAAACCAAATTTGATCCCCGAATATTCGGTTTGATAGCCTGCTACTAATTCTTCTTCTGCTTCTGGTAAATCAAAAGGTAATCTTTCGCATTCTGCTAGGGAAGAAATTAGAAAAACGATAAACCCTATAGGTTGACGCCACAAATTCCACCCCCAAAAACCATATTTTGATTGCGCCCCGACTATATCAACTGTACTTGAACTATTAGATAATCATAGTCGGTGATAACATTACTGTTCCCATCGCTATTACAAAACCGTACATGAGATTTTCACCTCATACGGCTCCTCAGGGCCACAAATAAATGTAAGGACCGGGCAAGTATTCGTTATCTTGATATGGTTATAGCATAGATAGACTCGTGGAAGGTCCCCAATTATACCAATGGAATTCTGTCTGCTATAAGAATAAATCAAAAAGCATTTCTGAATTGATCTCATCCTTCCACTTTTTTTGGGTGAGTAATAACTTAATAAATCCTTCAATAAAATACTCTTTGTAGAAATATCTATTGATATTTCGAGCCATCATTTTATTTTCGATTACGAAAAAAAAATTAGACATTCCATTAGTTCATGAATCATGACACAATTTTTTTTTTTTCTATTTTTTTTGTTCCTCTTCTTCTTTCTGAGAAAAAGGGGGCCTCAAAAAAGGAAAGGATTTTTTCGTTCCTGATAGTAATTTCTTTAATTGGGGGATAGGAGCATACTCTGAATCGGAATTGTGGGGAGTACTGCCTGATCATTTCTACCAACTTAAAGCCCCAATTAGTATTCTTTTTATGTTATGCAGACGTATCTTTTTCGTTAATTTACATAATCTCCATTACTAATTCTTTGTGTGTATTTTAGTGTTCCTTACTACCCACCCATTTTTTTTTTTATTTTTCAATCCCCCGTTCGTTAATATATGTATTGTAATACATTCAAACATATAGTGAAAACTCCATACGGTTGACTTTTGAGCCCGCTTCAAGCTAGGATGACCAATCAACTAATCTTGGGGGAAAGGGCTTCTTCCACTTTTGTTTACTTTCACTTAACTCTTGTACATAGGAAATGAGACTCAATCTGCTTTTACTGCGAATTTCGAAGTTGTTTTCTTTCACTCATATATAACTATCTAATTTTTTTTATTAACCTAAAGAATAAATAAATGAATAAAAAATAAAAATGCGGATATCCATTCAATTTCTTTTTTTTTTTTTTCTAGAAGGAAAAGAAAAGCTTATATTTTAGCGAATCGCACGTAGAGATATTGATAAAACACATAAAGTTAATGGTATTTCATAACTAATCGATTGAGCAGCAGCTCGCAGACCACCTAAAAACGAATATTTATTATTTGATCCATATCCTGACATAAGAAGTCCAATAGGAGCAATACTTGAAACGGCAATCCATAAAAAAATACCAATATTGAGATCAGCTAAAACAAGGTGATAACTAAAAGGAATTACTGAATAACTTAGTAGAATTGATATGACTGCTATAGATGGTCCAATACTGAAGAAACGAGTATTTCCTCTAGCTGGAACAAGATTCTCTTTGAAAAGTAGTTTTGTTCCATCTGCTAAAGCTTGAAGAATTCCGAAAGGGCTGGCGTATTCAGGGCCAATACGTTGTTGTATTCCTGCAGATATTTCTCTTTCTAACCACACAATTACTAGTACACCTATTGTGATTCCTAATACAAGAGTCAAAATAGGGGCAAACACCCGTATGGTCCCATAGAGCTCTTTTAAGGATTCCAATCGGGAAAAAGAATTAATATCTTGTACTTCTGTTGTATCAACTATCATTTCAACGATCAACTTCTCCCATAATGATATCTATACTACCTAGTATCGTCATAATATCCGCCAATTTCATTCTTTTAACTAACTGAGGAAGAATTTGCAAATTGATAAAACCCGGTGGGCGAATTTTCCATCGCCAAGGAAAACTACTTTGATCTCCTATCAGAAAAATTCCCAATTCTCCTTTTGGGGCTTCGACTCTCACATAAAGTTCTTGTTTCGGTAATTCAAAAGTGGGAGAAGGTTTTTTACTAATGAATCGATCTTCAAAATCATTCCATTCTGGATCGCTTTCTCTAGCAAAGCATCGGATTTCTAAATTCTCATAGGGCCCCCCCGGAATTCCTTCCAAAGCCTGTTGAATAATTTTTACGGATTCTGTCATTTCACCGATTCGGACTAAATAACGAGCTAATGAATCTCCTTCTTTTTGCCACTGGACTTCCCAATCAAATTCGTCGTAACACTCATAATGATCCACTTTACGAAGATCCCATTCTATTCCAGACGCTCGTAGCATTGGTCCTGATAAACCCCAATTTATTGCTTCTTCTCCACCAAAAATGCCTACTCCTTCAACTCGTTCTAAAAAGACAGGGTTTCGTGTAATAAGTTTTTGATATTCAACAACCCCCGTTAAAAAATAATCACAGAAATCCAAACATTTCTCTATCCAGCCATGGGGTAAATCGGCCGCTATCCCTCCGATACGAAAATAATTATGCATCATTCTCATACCGGTGGCAGCTTCGAATAGATCATATACCAATTCTCTTTCTCTGAAAATATAGAAGAAGGGAGTCTGTGCACCAATATCTGCCATAAAAGGGCCGAGCCATAACAGATGAGAGGCTATACGACTCAACTCCAACATAATTACTCTGATATAGCTGGCCCTTTTAGGTACTTGAATATTTCCCAACTGTTCTGGTCCATTTACAGTTATTGCTTCTGTGAACATAGTAGCTAAATAATCCCAACGTGTTACATAAGGCAGATATTGTATAATTGTTCGGTTTTCCGCAATTTTTTCCATCCCTCTGTGTAAATAACCCAATATTGGTTCACAGTCAATAACATCTTCGCCATCGAGAGTAACGATGAGACGAAGAACACCATGCATTGATGGGTGGTGAGGTCCCATATTTACTCTCATAAGGTCTTTTCCTGTAGCTAGTATACTCATAGGTTTTTCCTCGATTCATTCTTACATGAATTGTTGAAAACAAAAAGAAGTTATCAAGATTCAAAATCTAATAAATCAAATAATTCAAAATTCTTTTTTCAAATTAACGATTTTTTGACTCCCGGATATTCAACTGACTAATTAATTCTTTATAACGTACTCTATTTTTCTTTGACAAATAAGAAAGTAGCCGTTGGCGTTTTTCCAGAACTTTCCGTAAACCCCTCTGAGATAAATAGTCTTTTCTGTGCAATTCCAAATGGGAAGTAAGTCTTTGTATCTTATTAGTGAAACTTAATACTTGAAATTCAACAGACCCACTGTTTTCTTTTTTTTTTTCTTGAAAAATAACTGAGATGAATGAATTTTTTACCATAAAACGAAATCCTCTTTTCCCTTTCTTTTAATATGAAATTTACTGATCAGTAATAATAATGTTAGTCATTTGAATATACACAATCATCTTAAAGCCGTTATGAACTTCCGATAAAATCAATCAACAATCAATCCCATTTTCAATTTGATTAGGGATAAAAAAGGACGTTCTTCAAAAGAGAAAAAGCGAGACCTAAAAAAAAAATTCTGTTAATTCATTTATAGATCTAACCAATCCGTATGTCCTTAAAGTGGTATCCTGTATCATAATGGAATGTAAGACAAGGCATGTGTCCATCTCTTTGTTTTCATATACCAGGTATGGTACGCGATCGATAAGAAAAACGTACTAGTAACAAATTTGCAATCGTGGATACATATGTATCCTTATCATGCTGAAACGACTGCCATTATTGGTATTAAACCAATAGCGATTCATACAAACTAAATCTTCTAATCGATAATTGGGCCAAAGAAAGAACTTTAATTTAATTAGTTTCTTTTTCTCTCTAGCGAGATCTTTGCTTTTATCCAAAACGTGACCCCCTTTTTTTACGTTATTACAAAATACGGAATTTCTCTGAATACCATTTTGATTCTTCCAATTGAAACAAATCAGAGTTCTCAATTCTCTACGACGGTTAGGGAATAAAATATTTTCAGGAACAAGCAAATCATAATTCTTTTTGTCTCTATTTTCAGTCATTCTTTGATGTCTTGCAATGGATTCATAATTTTTGTTTTTATGAACATAGCTTTTTTCTCGGTATCTTTTAGTAATTTGGCGCTTATTCTTATGAACCAATGAAATACCTACGATTTGATATATAAAAAACAGTCCATCGTTTTTTACAGACAGACGAAGCGGTTCGATAATAAATATTCCCCCTTTCACCAATTCTGTAAGAGTGAAATCCTTATGAATCATCAAAATATCCAGACCCATTTCTCCCCCTTGAATAGAGGATATAGCAATTTCTCTTGGATTTATCAGTCGAAGCAGGAGACAATAGATCTTGATATTATTTATTATTCTTTTATTTAAAAAAGAATCCCATCTCAACTGAAAACGCAAATACTTTTTTAGGAAGAAATAAAGTTCTGCTTCTGTGTTGTTCTTGTATTGTTTTTTCGTTCTACGTTTTTTGATGTCTGATCCCGAAGAATTTGCTTCAACACCTTTTTCTTGGTTTGAGAGAACTGACCCAAGACTTACTTGGTTTTGTGCATCTGATCGAGGATTCCCTTGGTCTGGGGGTTCTTTTTCTTCTTTACTTCTATTGTATAATTCAAGAGAGTTTTTTTGATTCGATGATATAAAAAGATCTTCTTTTTTTTTTCGAGTTATTTTTTTATTCCCATTTTCATTTCCATTAAAACTGAAAAGAAGTAATTTGATTGGTATGATCCACGGTTTTTTTTTATATGCATTAAAAAATAGCACTAATTCTCGGAAGAACCAAAGCTCCAGATTTGATATAGGACAACTTAGTATTGCTTCATTCATTCCCATCCAATCAAAAAAGAACTTTTTTTGATTGGATGGTTTAATTTCTTCATCTTCATTAATTGTAAGATAAAAAAGAACTTTCTTATTAATTTCATCAATTATTTGATACTTATCAGCCCCAACCTTAGTATTTTGATTCCTGTTGGTACCAATATCAACCCAGACTTCAATATCAACCTTATTTCTAAGACAAAAATCGAGAATTCTCCAATCAAAATATTTTCTATCCGAAAACTTATCCATATCCATAATATCATCTTCTTCTAGATAATTATTAATAGGGATACCTCCCAACATATCAAATAATTTGCCTTCCCTTATGTTGGAATTAGAAAAGATTTCTTCTTTATTATTTACTTGGAATAATGATTTATGAATATACGAGTCTTTCTTATCTTCATAATTAATAGATTTATATGATAAAAAATCATATCTATAGTTTTTTTTTAAATTATCTTTTTGATTCTGTAATGGATTCGCTTCAAAAAAAAACTGTTTGTCGGAATGAGTTAATCTATTTTTTTCATATGAATCCTTTTTGTTTAAATCTTTCTTTTGAGCCATACTGTGTTGATTGGCTCTATTTCGCCATTTTTGTGGTACTAATATAGGCCATCTTATCCGAGATAAATCGGATTGATATTGATAATGCCCCTTTAACCAGTTTTTCCATTGATTCATTTCAAAATTCCAAAAAGATTCATGTCTTAATTCGTAATGAAATATTCCTTGTTTTTTAAAATAATCTTTTATTTCCTTCTTAAGAAAAAGGGATGTTCCGTCATATTGAAAGACAAATCTTAAATTATAAAAGTGAATAAGTTGGGTTTGTGATAATTTGTAAAATACATATGCTTGTGATTGTGAGAAAAAAGAGAAATCATAAGAAATCTTTGAATTCTTATTACTAACCTTAGAAAGTGGTTTTTTTATAGTCGAAATAAAGTGAATTCCATTTTTACTTGTTTTATTAATTCTTTCCTGATTTGTTTCATTATTGTGGATATTTTTCTCAATAATTTGGATTCTTTTTAGTGATTCAAAAAAAAAAATTGCATTGATTCTTGGAATATTGACAATAGCTAGAAAAATTTTTATGTATATCCTTTCAATGAAAAATTTTATAAAAAAATATGATTTACCAATTAATCGAGTATTTCTTTTTTTTAATATTTGCCAAATCTTTTTGGACGCTCCTAATATTTTAGGACGATAACTTATTTTGTTCGAACTAATATTTATTTCGTGAGTTAGCAGTCTTTTTTTCTTTTCTTTTGTAATTTTTTCTATTTTCTTTTTTATTATGTTTGTTCGATTAGTCAGATCTTTTATTTTTTTTTCGGGCAGTGCTAAATTTGTCCAATCCATAGATCGAATTTGAATAGACGATTCGTGAATCATCTGATTACTCATTATCAAATCTTTTTTATCTTCACCCAATTCATCTATTTCTCGCAATCGAAATAATGGAATTTGCTTTGTTTTTGAAAGTTCTTTTACTTTTAGTAATAGAATGCTTTTGATGACCCATCTTTTTGTTTCTTTTGCGATTTTTTGAAAAAAATTTGTTCTTTCTTTTAAAACTCTTAAAGACTTTGTTTTCAACTGTCTAATTTTTTTTTTTAGTTCTTTGAAAATGGGTTTAAAAAATGAAGGTCTTTTTCGGGGAGGACCAAAAGGCAATTCCGCTTCCATTCCCCAAATTGTTAAAAAACAAAAATCGTTGTTTTTTTGTCCCTTTTTTTTTTTCATTGCATCTTTATGAGGGAATTGTAGCTTAGATTTGTGCCAGGGTTTCAGGCAAAAAGGAAATAGGATCTTTATCTGAATACCCTCTGTTAACCAGTTTTTCGGAAATTCTCGTTCGGATAATTGAACACCATTATAGGTGCATTTTACATACATTTCCCTATTCCAATCCTTTAAATCCTCGGACCATTCGGGAATTTGAAATAATAGCATGCGAGCAATATTTTTAGCTATTATCAGTGAAGGTAATATAATATATTTTCTAAGAATCGATTGAGTTAATAATACAAAACTTCTGAGTACTTGAGCAAAAAAAAATGTATTCCAGATTTCTGCTATCGGTATCTCTGTTTTTTCTTTTCTTTTGTATTTTTCTCTTTTGTCCTCCTCTTGGTTATCAATTTTAGAATCAGAAAGTTTTTGGTCTTTTTGTTTCCACATCCAATTTTTAAAAATTACTTTCATCAGTTCGGCAATATCAAAAGAAAAAAAAAAAAGTTTGTCTAGCCTGTCCAAAAAAAGCGGGGAATGAACATTTGCTTGAAACAGTTCCCAAGTAATAGTTTTACGTCTTTGTGCGCGCATGGAGCCTTTGATTAGACCTCGACGAAAATCCGATTGTTGTGAATAATGGGTCAAATTCACTTTCTTTGCTTGCTTAGGACTCTTAGTATATTTGGTATTAATATACGTAGAGGGCTTTGGTTGGTTATCAGTAAAAATCACTACATCTTTGGACTTTCTTGAACGAATTGCCCCTGCTACAGTTTCGCCCCTGTTTTTCTTTTTTTGTCCTAAACCAGTAATTGAGTTGTATGACCAGCGAGGAACTTTTTTACTAATTTCTTTTATTCCAATAGAAATAGAGTTTTTTCTAATTCTTTGGTCGTTGGGATCCGTTATAACTACATCGAATAAAATTTTTAAAATTAGTATTCGATCTTCTGAATCAAATTTTTCTTGTGTGTGTTCTACAAATAAAGAACGTACTTTTTTTGTTGAAAATAATTTTATACGAAACCTATCTAGTGTCTGCTCAAATTCGGGATAATTCTTAATAAGAAGAAGACCATGAATTTTATTTATCCAAAACGTCCTGATGTTCTTTTGGCTAGAAGTTTCATTTGGCGTTAGGGGTGAAAAAAAAAAATAGATTCTTCCACGATAAGGTCCATGCAAAAAAGGATCATATTTTTTAGGTAAGTATTCTTGTTTAGTCTTATCAGTACACAATTGAGTCCTTTTTTCAAATACATTCAGAGTACTAGATCCTTTATCTAAAACTTCGATTCTATTCCTAAACTCCCTGTTTAAGTTATTTTTTTTTTCGTTGGTGTAACTCCAATTATTATACAATTCATCAGAGGATAGTTTTTCTTTTGTTAAAAAAGACATCTTTTGTTGTATCATTTCCAAAAAAGTTGACAAACTTGCTGGATACGTAAAAGAGATCCTTTCTTTTCCATCACTTTGACATGTATAAAAAAAAAAGTGTGACATTTCATTTCTTACAACATTAATAAATCGATTATTTCTTTTCTTTTTTTTATATCGAAATGGGCGAT